AAAAAAATAGTAAAAAAATAGTAAAAAAAGAAAATACTAAATAATATACTAAATAATAAATTATACTACTAAATAAATAAATTATACTACTAAATAATAAATTAAATAAATTATACTAAATAATAAATAAATACAAATAATAAATACAAAGAGAGCGCTCTTCTCTTATTCGAAACGCCTTGTGATCTTCAACCAATTCTGCGCTTCAATATAATTTCCGGGAGTAAGCGCTATAGCTTGTTTCCAATACTCCGCGGCTTGATCGAACCAAGCTTCCGCAATTTCAGAATCTCCCTGCCGAATGGCCTGTTCTCCTCGGTCAGAATAGGCGAGCAAATTCCTTCCATTAGAACCGTACTTGAGAGTTTCCTACCTCATACGGCTCAGCAGTCAATTCTTTTGGTGTCCCGTTTTTTATTTTTTCTCGAGTTAACCAAAAAAGGTTAATTAGATGAGTTTCAAACTTGAATTTTGATTAATAATCAGTTTTATCTTTTCTCCCACCTTCAGAAGAATAAAGCGTATGCGTTCTACTATCGTTAGAATTTTCTGAAAGGTAACTATCCCGGTTTTCTATTTTTATTTTTCTATTTTTATATATAAATATATATAGAATCTTTGAAAAAGACCTTCCCTCAAAAGAAAGACTTACTCTCTTTGGGATCTGATGCTACACCGCTGCTCAATACTTTAGGAGATCAACTCTGTTACATAAGTTGATTCCTAACTTTTGTCTCATATTATGACATAAGTAAGCAGTTCTTATTGTATCGGCCAAAAATCTCGCTAATTGATCTTTACGATGCTTCCTCTATCAATTAGATCCTTTATCCATAGAATAAAGTATCTAGACATTTTTTTCTTCATATTTTGACTTCTATGAAGTTGCTTTCTTTACTACAGCTGATAAAAATCGTTGTTTTGGACGATGCATATGTAGAAAGCCTATTCAATTTTTCTTTTTTTTTTCTTTTTTCTTTCTATAGTGGAGATAGTCGCACGTAATGACAGATCACGGCCATATTATTTAAAGCTTGTGGTAAGAAGGGGTTTCGTTCTAGTGCCCGAAAATAATATTCCAAAGCTTTTGTGTGTTCTCCATTACTTGTGTGAATAAGGCCTATATTATAGAGTATATAACTTCGATCATAGGGATCAATTTCTAGCCGCAAAGCTTCATAATAATTCTGTAAAGCTTCTGCATAATTTCCTTCGGATTGAGCAGACATTCGTTACGGTCGTCATTCGATTCAAAGAATCTCCGTTCCAGAACCGTACGTGAGATTTTCATCTCATACGGCTCCTCCCTTATGTGCATAATGAGAATAATACATAATGAACTGAGCGGGGCTAGTGTTTTTACAAGAAATCTCTAGCCAACCCTCCTGCAAAAGATTTTTTCTTAACATCAAGCATGTTGATACTAGATAAAAATATTAAGTTAACTTCAACAATTTCTTTGTCCTCAATCTTCTTTAATTTCTAGGAATTAGTCACTTCAACGATCTTCGATGGTTATACGGGTATCCAAAGTACAAACGAGATGGATGCTTGTTGTCCCAACCATTCTTCTTAGTCCCGATCCAAATAAAGAAAAGGGATAATTTCTAACAAAGTTTTCGTGTTGTTGATTCCTAGGCGTAGTGCTTCTTCCTCTATGTCGCCTATTGGTACTAGTAGGGTAGGGTTAACCTGCAATACAGAACCCGTAGCCATAGGTGTAACCTTTCGTTCAATGCTAGAATTGACAATTGAAGCATCTGAGGCTGCATTAATCGAGGATACCCGACAGAAGGGATTTTTTATTTATAAACCGATAAACTTCACCTTCAACAAGCGTAGAGTTATTTCAAATCTTTCTATCCCGACTAATGTGTCTTTCTCCTAAGACTTGAGGTGGTAAATAAAAAAAAATCAAATCACACCATCTCTGTAATAAGTAAATGCCTCTTTTTCTCCCGAAGTTGTTGGAATTATTCGTAATAAGATATTGGCTACAATTGAAAAGGTCTTATCAATAAAATTTCCAGTTGTCCGGGATCTAGGCATAGGTAGCAATCCATTTTAGAATTTTACCTCTTATGAGAAAATGATCCCACAAAAAAGTAGTTGTACAGTACAAAATAACATAAAAACAGACTCAATTCATAAAAAAAAATTATCTTTATCCCCCAATTTCGAAGAAAAATTCTTTATTTGATTAAAATAAAAATTTTCTATTTTTTTAGTTAGAATTAATTGTACGTACCATAGCTATCCAACAATCTAATTTTAATATGAATGACTCGCGATTCACTCGGTTTCTGGGCCATAATCATTATGTAGGAGAGATGGCCGAGTGGTTCAAGGCGTAGCATTGGAACTGCTATGTAGGCTTTTGTTTACCGAGGGTTCGAATCCCTCTCTTTCCGTACCTTTACTTAATTTATCAATGTTACTGATCGCAATGTATCAAATCACATAACAATGGATACCTTTATTCCAACAGTTAGATCTTTCCTTGATATAGATTTTCTATTCCTAATTTCTGCGGTAAAGAAAATACTGGAAAAAGTGGAAAGGAATGAAAATATCCCTATCGCTCTATGATATATGAATGGAAAAAAATCCCCCGATCAAACCCTTATTTTTTGTTTCTTTACTTAGGCGACAGGGGGCAAAATTATCCGAACCCTTGTTATTTTAGTTAGGTTTAAGTCTGACGAGAATAATATTCTACCACTAGCAATTCATTTATTTTTAAGCCACCCCATTTACTATCTATTATTTGATTGACCAATCCTTTATATTGGATTGGGTGAAGAGTCAAATGTTTTGGCAATTCCTCTTGGGGGGATGAATCAAGATAATTTGGAATCATAGCTCTAGATTTTTGTTCATCCCTCACTGTAATAACATCTCGGGGTTTGCAGCGATAACTTGGTATATCTACTATACGGCCATTAACTAAAATATGTCTATGATTAACTAATTGGCGGGCTCGAGGAATAGTTGACGCTATACCCAATCGAAAAAGGATGTTATCCAACCGCATTTCAAGTAATTGTAGTAAAACCTGACCCGTTGACCCTTTGGCTTTTGCGGCGATACGAACGTATTTAAGCAATTGTCGTTCTGTAAGACCATAATGAAAACGTAATTTTTGCTTTTCTTCTAAACGAATACGATATTGAGATTTTTTACCGGAGCGTGATTGATTTCTAAGATCGCTCCCGGCTCTAGGCCTTTTACTAGTTAGTCCCGGTAAAGCCCCGAGACGGCGTATTTTTTTGAAACGAGGCCCTCGGTAACGTGACATAAAAACTCCTTGTTTTCCTTATCTTGTTTTCCTTATTTTATTGAATTTTCATTTTCAGAAACCTAAATTAAAACTGAACTGAACTAAAGGATAAATATGATAAATGAAGCAAAATCTACTGAAGTAGTATATTACAAAAAAATAATGAGATGGGTTGTTATCAATATCCGGACCTTATTGTATATATACCAATAATGTATATATAAAAAAGGTCCTTTTCGTGTTCTTGATTTTTTTTCTTTTTCTGCAGAGATTTAACTACTCTAACTTTTATTCATAATTGGAAGTTCCTACCACATAATAATCGGTCACCCTTGGAAAAAGGGAAAGAAGCCTTTTCAATATTCTTTGATTTCAAAAAAAAACATTATCAATCGTGTAAAAACAAATAGAGAAAAGCCAGCTATCGGAGTCGAACCGATGACCATCGCATTACAAATGCGATGCTCTAACCTCTGAGCTAAGCGGGCTCACATAACAGAAATTGTACATGTATAGGAATTTAGTAAACTAATGGAATCTTGGCTATTAGCTTTTTATTCTTTTCATTGTTAGTTATTTTCATTCTTAGTTTAGTTATTTTCATTCTTAGTTATTAAGAATTTCATAATTAATATGAATATGAAAAAAAAAAAGAAAAAGAATCGATCGTTCGAGTATTCAAAATTGCATGAGAAAAAATGAGAGTAAGAGAAGTATATATAATAAATGTGGTATATATACATCTATATTGAATTGCGAATATAGAAATGATAGAATCCTTTCTGATTAGACTAACTAAATAGGGGGCTCTGATAGAGATGAAAGAAGATAGCCACGAAAAAAAAAAGAGAAAACACTTTTTATAGGAATCGGTATCTGATGACTTCAACAGTTCCAGTAGAATATAAATGAGAATGGTATAGTAATAAGATCTTAATCTCAAAACAAAAAGGGGATATGGCGAAATTGGTAGACGCTACGGACTTAATTGGATTGAGCCTTGGTATGGAAACTTACTAAGTGATAACTTTCAAATTCAGAGAAACCCTGGAATTAAAAATGGGCAATCCTGAGCCAAATCCTGTTTTCCGAAAACAAACAAAGGTTCAAAAAGACAGAATAAAAAAAAAGGATAGGTGCAGAGACTCAATGGAAGCTGTTCTAACAAATGGAGTTGGCTGCGTTGCATTAGTAAAGTAAAGGAAAGGAATCCTTCCGTTAAAACTCCAGAAAGGATAAAGTAAAGGATAACCCTATATTCATATGTATACGTATTGAAATACTATCTCAAATGATTAAAATGATTAATAGGGGCCGAATCCATATTTTTTTTTTATCTTTATATTTATATGAAATTTTTATCTTTATATTTATATGAAAAATGAAATAAAAAAATTGTTTTGAATTGATTCCAAGTTGAAGAAAGGATTGAATTTTAATTGATCAAATCATTCGCTCCATAGTCTGATAGATAACTGATTAATCGGACGAGAATAAAGATAGAGTCCCATTCTACATGTCAATATCGACAACAAGGAAATTTATAGTAAGAGGAAAATCCGTCGACTTTAAAAATCGTGAGGGTTCAAGTCCCTCTATCCCCAAAAAAGGCCCGTTCGACTCCCTAATTATTTTTATCCTATTCTCTCTTTTCATTAACGGTTCCATTTTCGTTATCTTTCTCATTCATTCGATTCTTTCACAAACATATCCAGACTGA